GACCCCAGCCGCTACTTCACCCTCTTTTCAGGGAGATCGTGATGAGGCAAAAGGGGGCCTTATTAAAGTCCTCTGGGTCATCCACTAAGTGAGTGAAAGAGGTCTCATTGGGAGAATTGGGAAGAGAGAAGGCCAGCCTCCCACTATGTGAAAGAAGAGCTTTTTCTCTCATATTCACTTCTATAGAATAGGTAGTTCGCTTAGCCGCAGCTGAAACCATAGATCTTGCCCGGGATGCTCCCAAGGTAGGACTCCTAAATTGGAAAAAGAATGGAGGGACTGATTCTTGGTCCTCTGCTATGAATGATTTCATGTCTTCAAAGTGCAGGACTTGAGGACATCAGATATATGGGACACTTCGTCACATGGTCTAAGAAAGATGATGAGGCCTCTTGTATTTCCAGAAAAGTGGATAGAGCTCTTGCTAATTGTAAGTGCTTTGGCTCTCTGCCTTTATCTGAATCTGAAGTTGAATTCACCCCCAAGGGCCTCTCTGATCATAGTGCCTGTGTGGTTAGAACAGGGGTGCATATCCTTCCTTTTTCAACTTCATGACTGAACTCCCACTCCCCGAGTTCCACCCTATTGTGAGTAAGGTGTGGCAAACTGATGTCAAAGGCGATCCCATGTAGAAAGTCTGTGCAAAACTTAGATTGGTGAAATACGACCTCTCTGAGATATATGGTTTATGCCGGAAAGGTACGAAGTTGGACTAATTTGGAAACATTGGGCAATTTACTTTATACTTCTATTGCTGCTCAGAAGAAATAGAGGGATCAGAGACAGTCACTGTTGGAAACTGGGGAGTTGGCTGATAAAGATGGACAGTAACGATCGCGTAATATAAATTCTTCGGCCTCGTCATCGAAAGCGGCTTCCAATTGCTCGGAAATTCTAAGCTATATGGGGGACTTGGATGGTGAGCAAAAACAATTGATCAAGAAGTTGGTCAACTTTCGCATGAAAGAAGGTAAAAAAACAAGAGTTCGTGCTATTGTTTATCAAACTTTTCATCGCCCCGCTCGAACTGAACGCGATGTAATCAAACTTATGGTTGACGCCCTAGAGAATATAAAGCCCATATGCGAAGTGGAAAGAGTAGGAAGAGCAGGTACTATTTATGATGTCCCTGGGATTGTAGCCAGGGATCGTCAACAAACCTTAGCTATTCGTTGGACCCTTGAAGCAGCTTTCAAACGACGTATAATCTACAGGACAAGCTTAGAGCAATGTTCATTTGATGAGATACTGGATGCTTACCGAAAGAGGGGAATTGCACGTAAGAAAAGGGGGAATCTTCATAGACTGGCTTCCACCAATCGAAGTATCGCGCATTTCAGATGGTGGTAAAGTGAGACCACAAAAAGAGCTCTTCCGAATGATAAATAAAAAAAGTGCTTAGTTTCGTTGGAAAAACCAACGCAAATCTCATATTTACTTTATAAAGCCGGATATATAAAAGGTTGGAGAGAGTGACTTTATGAAATTCTCTTATGTTATGTAAGTAGCTATGTAGTTAGTTAGTCTTTTTTTTCTAGTAAGCCTCTTCCCTGTGTATTAGCCCCCCTTTTTTCAAAAAAGAAGCCCCAGCTCCCTAAGAGGGACCCTTCTCTGATAAGGAAGGAAACAAAAGAATCTCAATTTTACGACAAATCCGGTCCGATGGCTGTTCTCCACTAACCACAAAGATATAGGGACTCTATATTTCATTTCATCTTTGGTGCCATTGCTGGAGTGATGGGCACATGCTTCTCAGTACTGATTCGTATGGAATTAGCACGACCCGGCGATCAAATTCTTGGTGGGAATCATCAACTTTATAATGTTTTAATAACGGCTCACGCTTTTTTAATGATCTTTTTTATGGTTATGCCGGCGATGATAGGTGGATCTGGTAATTGGTCTGTTCCGATTCTGATAGGTGCGCCTGACATGGCATTTCCACGATTAAATAATATTTCATTCTGGTTGTTGCCACCAAGTCTCGTGCTCCTATTAAGCCCAGCCTTAGTAGAAGTGGGTAGCGGCACTGGGTGGACGGTCTATCCGCCCTTAAGTGGTATTACCAGCCATTCTGGAGGAGCAGTTGATTCAGCAATTTCTAGTCCTCATCTATCTGGTGTTTCATCCATTTTAGGTTCTATCAATTTTATAACAACTATCTCCAACATGCGTGGACCTGGAATGACTATGCATAGATAACCCCTATTTGTGTGGTCCGTTCTAGTGACAGCATTCCCACCTTTATTATCACTTCCGGTACTGGCAGGGGCAATTACCATGTTATTAACCGAGAAATAGCGTAATAGAGAGAAAGATTGTATCAATATCAAGGCAAGTGGGAGGCGAGTAATTGAATCATCATCAGGTTAGGATCGATCTAAACCAGCCCATTATTTATATGATATGATTCAACATGCCAACTATTAAACAACTTATGTTCACAGGGGCTAGAAAGACTCGGTCATAGGAACTTAGACCACCTACGCGCTGGTAAACG